CCGTCAGCTAGGGGCTGAAGTAGGCCGAAAGGGCCAACGATGTTTGGACCTTTTCGACCTTGTATATAACTTAAGATCTTGCGTTCTACTAGTGTAAGGAAGGCTACTGCGATTAGGATGGGGAGAGCGTAGGAAAGGGCTATAATTAGGTTGGTGAGTAGGGGATGGTTAGTCATTGGGAATAATAGCTAGGGAGAGGATTTGAACCTCTGATTTAAAGGACTTAAGCCTTTTGCATTTGCCGAGCTCTGCCACGCTAGCTTATCCTTTTCTAGGACGTATATGTGGAGTGTGATAGCCTTTTGTAATTAAGTTGACTTCATTACTTAAGGCGAAGGCTTGCTAGTGGTATTGGCCTTGCTTTTCCTATCCTTTCGTACTGGGAAGAGCTCATCATAGATAGAAACCGACCTGGATTACTCCGGTCTGAACTCAGATCACGTAGGACTATTAATCGTTGAACAAACGAACCCTTAGTAGCGGCTGCACCACTAGGATGTCCTGATCCAACATCGAGGTCGTAAACCTCCCCGTCGATATGGACTCTCGGGGGAGATTGCGCTGTTATCCCTGGGGTAGCTTGGTCCATTGATCAATTATATTGGATCTGGTTGCTATTAGCACGTTGAGGGGTCGCTCTCAGTCTAGAGTTGTGGTCTAATTTTTGGAGGATTTGTTTTTCTCCAAGGTCGCCCCAACCGAAAAATGCAGGCCAGCGGCTTTAAAGGTGTGAACCCAGTGGGTGTATAGGTAATTTAGGGTGGCTGCTGATTTTTAAGTTCCACAGGGTCTTCTCGTCTTATGGTTTTATCCCTGCTTTTGCACAGGGAGATCAATTTCACCGATTGCCTGTAAGAGACAGTTAAGACCTCGTTTAGCCATTCATACTAGTCTCGATTTATGGGACAATTGATTGCGCTACCTTTGCACGGTTAGGATACCGCGGCCGTTAAACGTCGGGTCACCGGGCAGGCATCACCTTCAATACTTGTATTGGGTTTGCTGAAGGCTATGTTTTTGGTAAACAGTCGGGCCTTGATAATTTGCCTAGTTCCTTTTACAGGTTTTAATCTTTCTTAATGGACGCTCCTCTGTCGGGTTAACAAAATGGTTAATACTGTGCTTGTTGGATTTGTTGTATATTGGGGTTTGTTAATAATGTATAGATGTAAGCTTGCGTCGTAGAGGGAGGACCCTGGTTACTCATTCTAGCATTAATTCTCCTATTTGGGTATAGGTTAGCCTGTTAGTGGGGAGGGATTCATGAGGTTTTTATATTTTTGGGATGCTGAGCTTTAACGCACTCTCTGTTGATGGCTGCTTGAGGGCCCACAAGTAAGTTTGGGTTAATTACTTATCCGCTCGTGGAGATTGTATTCTTTTTTAAAGGAGCTGTACCCCCTTTAAATATCCCTTAATTCGCTTCATTAGGGTTTGTTTAGTTCCTTGGAGGAGAATTAAGAGTGAACTTAGATTCGTTTCACAGGCAACCAGCTATCACCCAGCTCGATTGGCTTTTCACCTCTACTAACGAGTCGTCCCACTCTTTTGCAACAGAGACGGGTTCGCTCAACAATAGCTGCTCGTGAGTAGCTCGCTTGGGTTTCGGGATGGCAAACTACAATTCATTTTGCTTGGTTTTTCTTGCTAGACCATGATGCAAAAGGTACAAGGGTTTATCTTTGCTTTTTTTAGCTTAGGGTTTCATTATTATTTCATCTTTCCCTTACGGTACGTAGTCTCTATCGCTCCAATGGTGTCTTTTCTATCGCCTATACTGGGACTGTCAAATGCTTTGTTTAGGTGTAGTTAGTGACTTTGTTATTCCAGGTCATGTCTGTTGGGCTAGAGTTTGGCATCAAGACGATCTGGGGTTGGCAGACATCTTTCAGGTGTAAGCTGAATGCTTTAGTTAAGCTACGTCTTGGTGTCCTAAGTGCACCTTCCGGTACACTTACCTTGTTACGACTTACCTCATCTTTGGCTGGATGACTTATTAGTTATGGGGAAGATTGGTCGCCTTTGAGGAGGGTGACGGGCGGTATGTACGTGCTCCAGGGCCGGTTTAAAGAGGGCTCGATTGTCCCACTTTACTGCTAAATCCTCCTTCCAGGGACAGTTTCAAGTCCCTTTGCCGTAATGTTCTATCTTAGAAAATGTAGCCCATTGCTTCCATCCCATAGGCTATACCTTGACCTGTCTTACTAGCGGATTGGGCTATTGCGCTCACTGTTCGGCTTTCAGTGTAGGTGAGCTGGAGACGGCGGTATGTAGGCTGATAGGGCAAGAGATGGTCAGGTAGTATCGTGGATCATCGATTATAGAACAGGCTCCTCTAGGTGGGTTTGGAGCACCGCCAAGTCCTTAGAGTTTTAAGCGTTTGTGCTCGTAGTTCTCGGGCGGATGCTTAAGTTGTATAAAGCATCAAGATTTAGGGCCAGGCATAGTGGGGTATCTAATCCCAGTTTGGGCCCTGGCTTTCGTGGATTTCAATTGATCGTTGTTCTAAGATTTTCTTTAGTGATAGTGGCCTTGTGAGTATCTTGGGCTTATGACAGCTCAGTTACTTTTTGATCTTAGTTACTTGGATAACATGTGACCACCCTTTACGCCGTTATAATGTTAATTCGGGTCTCCTGTATGACCGCGGTGGCTGGCACAGGATTGACCGACCCTCTATTGCTATGGCTAAGTCAAGTTTGCACTCATTGCTTAATATTAACTACTGCTGAGGACCCGTGGGGGTGTGGCAATTGCAAGGCGTTTTGGGCTACGGTGTGGTGAGCCTGATACCCGCTCCTATCTACCTAATATTAGGGTGTCCAGGGCTTCTACACTGGAATGCGGATACTCGCATGTATATACCTAGCAACAACTAACAGTAAGGTTAGGACCAAGTCTATTGTCCTTGGGTGTGTGTGACAGCCGTCTTGACATCTTCAGTGTCATGCTTTATCTTAAGCTACAGGGACGTTAGTGGTAGGGTATTGTTATTTGTTTTTTGTATTATTGCTTTGTATTTTTGTTTGGTTTTTAAAGTTGGGTGTTAATTGCTGGGTTTATAACGTTTATGTTGGTGATTTTGTTTGTTGAAACATTGATGAAATGATGAATGATGATCGTTATATGGTTAGGTGGATTTTAGAGGAAGGTTAGTTGTTAATTGGTTTGTAATTTAACATTTAAAAATGTAGGGTTATGTAGCTGTTTGGTTAAATAAAAAACGAAAAATAACGAACAAAAATTAAAATCACGATAAAAGAACGAAAAAACGATGAAAAATTGGGGTTTGAGTCACAATCCCTAGAAGAAGAGAAAAAAATAACTATGTCTGCCAACCATAACACTATCTGCTACTTAAGAGGTAAATGGCGCGGGTCCCATGAATGGGGTCAAAGTGCATCAGTGCCGAAGTTGGTCTACTTAATCCAATAACCATGACATTCTAGGTGGTTTCGGGCAGTCGTATGTTCGCCGGTCATATGATGGACATGTCAAGAGGAAGATAACTCCTGCTACGCACTTGAAGGGCTTATTGAAGAGACCCCAGAAAGAAAAGAAGAGTAGAAACGGCCTTTGGCTAGCCGCGATTACGGATATATATGAGGAGCGTCCATCCCCAAGCAAATGTATCTGTGAAGAGCAATCGAGTAGGAACAATCAAGTAGTATTCCTGAAATTACAACCGGTGGCACGTTGGAGATCAAGTTTATTAGATGTATGCCCCTGACACCAATAACCGAAAGTATAACTGACGTTGAGTAGCTCGGTTCTCGTGAGGAGCACGACTAATAGATAACCAGGTTCTCTGGCTTGGGAGTTCTTGAAGGCTGTTGGAAGATAACATATCCTAGGAGGTGGGCGAAGTTCATGACCTTGGGAATGCAAAGGCGTCCTGTGACATTCACCCGTACACGAGGAAAGGATTTGTAAGTGCAGGGAGATACAGTCGATCTTAAGTAACGCTTGCGGCTCCGGCTGGAGGTAGGATCACTTGGGTTTATGGTACCTGAAACAAGAATGTCCCTAGAGGAGGTATAGCTCGCAAATTATCTCATGGGAGATAATGTTTGAGGTTTTGGAGGCAAGGCAATACGTATGGCGTGGAGTTTCCTACATTAGAGTACTTGTCTGATGTGGCTAAGAGAGCGATGCAGAACCACATACCCAGAAAAACATGAGAAAACATGCTGGGGGGGGAAGGGGGGGGGTGGAGTTCCCATAGTTAAATTTTTTAACGGTGGTTTTTCAGGCCACAAATCCTGGAGAGAGGCCAGGTGGGAATTATGATAGAGTTCGTACTGTTTTTGGGGTTGTGTTTTGTTTTAGGGGGTTTAGGGGTGGCGTCCAACCCCTCTCCTTATTATGGGGTTGTTGGGTTGGTTTTGGCTTCTGTTGCTGGGTGTGGTTGGCTGGTAAGTTTAGGGGTCTCTTTTGTGTCTTTGGTACTGGTTATGGTCTATTTGGGGGGGATGTTGGTGGTGTTTGTTTATTCTGTGTCTCTGGCAGCGGATCCCTATCCGGAGTCATGGGGAGATTGGGGGGTTATTGGTTATGGTTTAGGAATGGGATTAGTTGTTATTGTGGGATTGGTTGTTGGAGGGGGGATTGAGTTTGTAGTGGATAGCGGTACAGTGGATAGTGGGGGATTGTCTGTTGTTCGAACGGATTTTAGTGGGGTAGCGGTTTTTTATTCTTGGGGGGCGGGGCTGTTTTTAATTGGTGGTTGGGGGTTATTGTTAACTTTGTTCGTGGTGTTGGAGTTGGTGCGGGGGTTATCACGGGGGGCGATTCGGGCTGTTTAGGGGGATCAGAAAGTAGTTTAGTTAAAATTCCAGCTTTGGGAGTTGGTGATGAAGGTTTGACTCCTTTCTTTCTGATAAGTGGTAACTCTAAGAAGAGGTGCAGTCTTCAATCTTTGGCTTACAAGACCAATGTTTTAATAAACTATTAGAGTTGGTTAAAGTTTTAGAAGTTTATTTTCTAGGATTGATGCGAGTGGGAATAGGACTAGGATGATCGTGAAGTAAGCGAGCGAAGCTAGTTGTCCAATAATGATGAATGGATGTTCGACTGGTTGGCTGCCTACTCAGGTAAGAATGAGAAGGTCAGCTACTAGGGTTCAGAAGAGGATTTGTGATAATGGACGAAAGGTTATTGAGCGTTGTTTGGATTTGTGTAGTAGGGGTATCAGGAATAGGACTAGGACGGAGGCGGCGAGGGCTAGTACACCTCCTAGTTTGTTTGGAATGGATCGGAGGATGGCGTATGCGAATAGGAAGTACCACTCAGGTTTGATGTGTGGTGGTGTGGATAGTGGGTTAGCTGGTGTGAAGTTTTCTGGGTCTCCTAGCAGGTTAGGGGAGAATAGTGCTAGGGAGACTAGAAGAATAAGTATGATGGCGAAACCTAGGATATCTTTAATGGAGTAGTATGGGTGGAATGGAATTTTGTCACAGTCTGAGGGGATTCCTAGGGGGTTATTTGAGCCTGTTTCGTGGAGGAAGGTGAGATGGACTAATGTGATGCCTGCGATGACGAATGGGAGGAGGAAGTGTAGGGCGAAGAATCGTGTAAGTGTAGGGTTATCGACGGAGAATCCGCCTCAGGCTCATTCTACTAATGTTTGGCCAATATATGGGATGGCTGAGAAGAGATTAGTGATTACTGTGGCTCCTCAGAAGGATATTTGTCCTCATGGTAGTACGTATCCAACGAAGGCGGTTGCTATCAGGGTTAGTAGTAGAACAACTCCTACGTTTCAGGTTTCTTTATTTAGGTACGAACCGTAGTAGATTCCTCGGCCGATGTGAAGGTAGATGCAAATGAAGAAAAATGAGGCTCCATTTGCGTGTAGGTTGCGAATTAGTCAGCCAAATTGGACGTTTCGGCAGGTGTGGGCAACTGAGGCAAAGGCCAGGGAGGTATCTGCAGTGTAGTGTGTTGCTAGCAGTAGGCCTGTTACGATTTGAGTGACTAAGCAGATGCCTAGTAGTGATCCGAAGTTTCATCAAGTTGAGATATTTGATGGGGTAGGGAGATCAATTAGGGCATCGTTGACGATTTTTATTAAGGGGTGGGTTTTACGAAGATTGAGTGCCATTAGGGATTTGTTCTGTATGTTGACATGAGAATAATGAGAATGGATAGGGCGAATGAGCTTAGGTAGGCCTTGATTAGTCCTGAATGGAGGGTGGTGGAGGTTTTGGATGCTTCTATTTGTAGGTTAGCTAGTCCTTCTGGTCCTATGAGTTTGAATCAGGAAAGGTCAACTAGGTGGGAGGCAAATTTTTGGCCCCCTGTTAGGAGGTTGGTTGGATGGAAACGGTGTATTAGTGGGTTGAAGTATCCTAGGGATGTGGAGAAGTTCGATAGGGAAGACTGTTTTTTTAGGATGAGGGTTTGGGTTATTTTTGTGATTTCTAGGGCTAGAATGATGCCTAGGGCTGTAACTACAATTGCGGTTAGTTTGATTGATATTGGTATGGTTATTGGGGGAGTTTTTGTTGGGGTGATAAAGGAGGTGATAAGGAATCCAGCTGTAATGCTGCCCAGTGCGAGTCGAGTGATAGGTGAGGTTACGGCTGGGTTATTTTCGTTTATTGAGGTGAGTGGTGGGGTACGTACAAAGCCGGACTGAACTAGGATTGTCATACGTATTGTGTAAATTGCAGTAAAGGACGTAGCTAGAAGAGTTAAGAGTAAGGCTCAGGCGTTTAGGTAGGATGTGCTTAGGCTCTCGATGATTTGGTCTTTTGAGTAGAAGCCTGCGAGGAATGGAGTTCCTATTAAGGCGAGGTTGCCGATGGTAAGGCATGAGGTTGTTGTGGGTAATATTTTTTGAAGGCCTCCTATTTTTCGAATGTCTTGTTCTCCATTTAGATTGTGGATGATTGAGCCGGAACATAGGAATAGTATGGCTTTGAAGAATGCGTGGGTGGAGATGTGGAGGAAGGCTAGTTGTGGGAGATTTAGGCCGATTGTGACTATTATTAGGCCTAGTTGACTCGAAGTAGAGAAGGCAATGATTTTTTTGATGTCGTTTTGAGTTAGGGCGCATGTGGCTGCAAATAGAGTAGATAAAGCACCCAGGCAAAGACATAAGGTGAGAGCAGTAGGGTTATTGTTAAATAAGGGATGGGTTCGAATTAGTAGGAAAATCCCTGCTACTACTATTGTGCTTGAGTGTAGTAGAGCGGATACGGGGGTTGGGCCTTCTATGGCAGCTGGCAGTCATGGGTGGAGGCCGAATTGGGCGGATTTTCCTGTTGCAGCTAGGATTAGGCCAAGAAGGGGAAGTGTAGGGGTTTGGTGTGGGGAGGTTAGTTGTTGAATTTCTCAGGTGTTTATTGTAGAGGCAAGTCATGCTATGCAGAGGATAAGGCCTACGTCTCCTACTCGGTTATAGAGTACGGCCTGGAGGGCGGCAGTATTTGCCTCTGCTCGTCCGTGTCATCAGCTGATTAGTAGGAAAGATATAATTCCTACTCCTTCTCAGCCGATAAAGAGGACAAATAGGTTGTTGGCAATGATTAGAATAAGTATAGTGATTAAGAAGAGGAGAAGGTAGGTGAAGAATTTTGTGATATATGGGTCTGATTCTATGTATCATGTTGCGAATTGTAGAATAGATCAGGAGACGAATAGGGCAATTGGGAAGAAGGTGAGGGAGTAGAAGTCAAGCTTTAGGCTAATTGGAATTTTGAAGTTTATAATAAATTTTCATTCTCAGACAGTGATTAAGCTCTCTATTCCTGAGTGTATGTGAATAATTATAGGTGCGAGGCTAATTAGGAAAGAGGCTTTGACTGTGCTTGTGATAGTGAGCGGAGAGTTCTTAAAGTTGTTTGATAATATTGGGAGGATGATGGGAGTAAGTAGGGTGGTTAAGGTGAGTAGTATTAGTGTGCTTAGGACTAGTGGTAGGTCCATTACTTTCACTTGGATTTGCACCAAGATGAGTGGCTCCTAAGACCATTGGATTACTATTATCCTTTGAAAGTAAGGGGGCTGAGGTTTTATACTCAGATGCGAGAATTAGCAGTTCTTGCTGGTTAAACCTCCCCTCGGCGGGCAAGAAGAGTTTAACTTCTATCTTTAGGATCACAGTCTAATGTTTGGGTTGAAACTATGCCTGCATATGGGGATGCCAGAGATGAGCTCAGGCTTGAAAATAAGAAGGATTATGGGAATTATGTGTAGTGCTATGAGTAGGTGTTCTCGTGTAGAGGAGTTTTGAATGGATGTGATGTGGGATGGGAGCATTCCTCGTTGTGTTATTGTGAGTATGTATAGGGTGTATGAGGCGGTTAGGAGGATAGCTGTGCCGGTTAGGATGATAGTAATGGAGGATCAGTTGAATAATGCAACTATAATGGTTAGTTCTGCTATTAGGTTAGTTGTTGGGGGAAGTGCTATGTTTGTAAGATTAGCGAGTAGTCATCAAATGGCTATAAGTGGAAGGAGGGGTTGAAGTCCTCGGGTTAATAGTAGAATTCGGCTATGGGTTCGTTCGTAGTTGGTGTTAGCTAGGCAGAATAGTATTGAGGAAGTAAGTCCGTGGGAAATCATTAGAATTATGGCTCCTGAAAAGGCTCATTGAGTCTGGATTATTGTTGCGGCAACAACTAGGCCTATGTGGCTTACAGATGAGTAAGCGATTAGGGATTTTAGGTCAATTTGTCGCAGGCAGATGGCGCTGGTTATTAAGGCTCCTCATAGGGCGAGTGTAATAAAGGGGTAGTGGATATTGTTCAGTGTTGGGTTTACTAAAATAGTGACTCGTATAATTCCGTATCCTCCTAGTTTTAGGAGTAGGGCAGCTAGTAGTATGGAACCTGCAATGGGGGCTTCTACATGGGCTTTGGGCAGTCATAGGTGTAGGCCATACAGGGGGGCTTTGACTATAAAGGCTAGGAGAAGGGCGAGGCTTGAGATTAGTCCTGTTCATGAGTTAGATATTGTTGGGTGAAACAGTTTTAGTGCTGGTAGGTAGAGTGTGCCAATTTGATTGTGTAGGTTGAGTATAATGATGAGTAGTGGGAGGGAGCTAGCGAGTGTGTAGAATAGTAGATAAATGCCAGCGCTAAGTCGTTCTGGTTGGCTTCCTCATCGTGTAATGAGGATTAGGGTTGGAATTAGGGTGGCTTCGAATGCAATGTAAAATAATATTAATTCGGAAGCTGAGAAGGCAGTTAGGATGAATGGTTGGGCTAAGAGGATTGTTGTGGCAAAGATTCGTTTTCGGATAGGGGGTTCTTGCTCTAGGTGGTTTTGGCTTGCTATGATCATAAGGGGGAGGAGTCAGCATGATAGGACTAATAGGGGGGAGGAGATTTGATCGATTGAGGTTCAGGGTGAAATATCTTTGTTGGGGTAGTAGGTGGGAGCGAGTCAGTGGAGGCTAATAGTGGCGATTAGTAGACTGTGCGTGGTGATGTTAGTCCATAGGTGCTTGGATGGGGAGAGGAAGGTAAGGGGGAGTAGTATGATAGTTGGGATAATAATTTTTAGCATTGTAGGAGGTTAAAGTTATGTAGGTGGTCGGAACCATGGGTTCGGGTGGAGGCAACCAGTAGGGCTAGGCCTGTGCCGGCTTCGCATGCAGAGAAGGATAATATTAGGATTGGTAGGAGAGTAGGTGACGTTGTTTGGGTTTGAACTGGTCATATGGCTAGGGCAATGTATATTGACAACATTATGCTTTCTAGACATAGTAGGGCTGAGATTAGGTGGGTTCGGTGGAAGGCTAGGCCTAGGCTGCTTAGGGTAAATGCAGAGAAGAAGCTTAGGTGGAGGTATGTCATGAAGAAAGTTATAGGGTAGTGGCTATAATCTGTTGAGTCGAAATCAACTGTCTTGGTTAGACTAACTTTCTTATTCCGCCCATTCTAGGCCTCCTTGAGTTCATTCATAAACTAGTCCTGCGGTTAGTAGGGTGATGAGGGTGGAGGTTCAGATTAATGTGGTAGTGGGTGATTCTAGTTGAGTAGCTCATGGAAGGGGCAATAGGAGAGCGATCTCTAGGTCGAACAGGAGGAATAGAATTGCTACTAGAAAGAATCGGATTGAGAATGGTAGGCGAGCAGAGCCTAGGGGGTCAAAACCACATTCGTATGGGGATAGTTTTTCTGAGTCTGGGTTTGTTTGGGAAAGCCAGAAGTTTAGGGCGGTGAGAATAATGCTTAGGGTTAGGGATAGGGTAATTATGAATAGGATTATATTCATTACTCTTCTCTGGGTTTAAACCAGATTTTAAGGATTGGAAGTCGATTGTAATAAATATACTAGAAGAGTAAGATCCTCATCAGTAAATAGAGATATAGAGGAATAATCATACGACGTCTACGAAGTGTCAGTATCATGCTGCTGCTTCGAAGCCAAAGTGGTGGTTTGATGTAAAGTGGTATTTGATTAGTCGTAGAAGGCATACTAGGAGGAAAGTGGAACCGATAATTACATGTAAGCCATGGAACCCTGTTGCTACGAAGAAGGTTGAGCCATAGACTCCGTCAGCAATGGAAAAAGGGGCTTCATAATACTCCATGGCTTGGAGGGCAGTGAAGTAGAAGCCTAGGAGGACAGTTAGGGTGAGGGCTTGGATTGCTTGTTTTCGGCTTGCTTCTGTGATGCTGTGGTGGGCTCATGTAACGGTAACACCTGAAGCCAGTAGGATGGCTGTATTTAGGAGGGGGACTTCTATGGGGTTTAGTGGTTTAATTCCTACTGGAGGTCATTGTCCGCCTAATTCTGGGGTGGGAGCTAGGCTTGAGTGGAAGAATGCTCAGAAGAACCCTAGGAAGAAAAAGGCTTCGGATGTGATGAAGAGGACTATGCCGTATCGTAGGCCTTTTTGTACTGTGGGGGTGTGGTGTCCCTGAAATGTACTTTCTCGTACGATATCACGTCATCATTGGAATATGACTAGGATAGTAGAAAGTAGGCCTAGAATTAGGAGATAGGGGGAGTTGTAGTGAAATCATATGGTTAGGCCTGAGGTGGTAAGGAGGGCGGCGGCTGCTCCGAAAATAGGTCATGGGCTTGGGTCAACTATGTGATAAGAATGTGCTTGGTGGGCCATTGAATAAGGGATTAGATGTTTTCTTGTAGGTAAAGGCTGAGTAGTAGAACAAACACGTAAGCTTGGATTATGGCTACTGCTACTTCTAACACTGTTAATAGGAAGAGAATTGGGAGGGTTAGTAGGGAGATTGCTGGTATTGTGGAGAATAGAACTACTGTGGCGGTGGAGATGAGTTGGATGAGGAGGTGTCCTGCTGTGAGATTGGCTGTTAGTCGTACGCCTAGTGCTAGTGGTCGGATGAGAAGGCTTGTTGTTTCGATTAGGATTAGGGCGGGGATTAGTGGTGTGGGAGTTCCTTCTGGCAGGAGATGTGCTAGTGAGAGTGATGGTTGGTTTCGTAAGCCTGTTAGCAGTGTAGCCAGTCATAGGGGGAAGGCTAGTGCGAGGTTTATGGATAGTTGGGTGGTTGGAGTAAATGTGTATGGGAGGAGTCCTAGTAGATTAATTAGTAGGAGGAAAATTATTAGCGATGTTAGGATTAGGGCTCATTTATGTCCTTTTTTGTCTAATGGTATTATTAGTTGTTTTGTGATGAGGTTGACGATTCATAGTTGGAGTGTGGATAGTCGATTAGTTAATCATCGATTATCTGGAGAGGGGAGTAGTAGAGCTGGAAATGTTATTGCGATAAGGATTAGTGGGATACCTAGGAGGGAGGGGCTTGAAAATTGGTCAAAGAAGCTTAGGTTCATGGTCAGGTTCAGGGAGTGGGGGTTGTAGTTGTTGGGGATTTGCTGGATGGTGGGTTTGTGGTTAGGAATGAGAGTAGTTTAGGTTGAATAATTAGTGTGAGAGTGAGTCATGAAGTGAGCATGATAAAAAATCAGGGGCTTGGGTTTAGTTGTGGCATATCATTAAGGAGGAGTTAGTCCTCTATCTCTAGCTTAAAAGGCTAGTGCTGTTTCATAGCTTCTTAATGATTAGGAGGATAATAGGGATGATCAGTTTTCGAAGTTGGCTAGTGGAGTAGCTTCAACTACGATTGGTATAAAACTGTGGTTAGCGCCGCAAATTTCTGAGCATTGTCCATAGTAGATTCCAGGCCGTGGGGTAAGGAATGAGGTTTGATTTAGGCGACCTGGGATTGCGTCGGTTTTTACACCTAGGCTTGGGACAGCTCATGAATGTAATACATCATCAGCAGTGACGATAACTCGAATTGTGGAGTTTGTTGGGACTACAACGCGATGATCTACTTCTAGTAAGCGGAAGTGACCTAATGGTAGGTCTGTTGTGGGGATTATGTAAGAGTCGAATGTGAGGTCTTTGATGTCAGTATATTCGTAGGATCAGTACCATTGGTGGCCAATGGCTTTTAGAGTCAGGTCTGGTTCATTAATTTCGTCTATTATGTAAAGAATACGTAGGGATGGGAGGGCAAGTATAATTAGGACTATAGCTGGGAGGATTGTTCAGACTAGTTCGATTTCTTGTGCACTAACGGTGCTTGATGATAGTTTTTCTGTGAGTATGTGAGCTAAGAGGTATAGGACCAGACTGCAGATGGCTAGGGCAACCATCAGGGCGTGATCGTGAAATTGTACTAATTCTTCTATAATAGGTGAGGATGCGTCTTGGAAGCCGAGTTGTGAGTGGTTGGCCATGTTTAGAGTGTTGAGGCGTACTGGATTTTCACCTGTAATTTAGCCTTGACAAGGCTATGTAATTGTTTTACTAACGTCTCTAATGAGAAAGAAGCATAAGTGGTTTATATGCGGTTGGCTTGAAACCAACATATGGGGGTTCGATTCCTTCCTTTCTTGGACTTGAACAAAGGCTGGTTCTTCAAATGTGTGGAAAGGAGGCGGGCAGCCGTGAATTCATTCGATGTTAGTGCTTGTTAATTCTGGCTGTAGAACTTTACGTTTGGCTGCAAAGGCTTCTCAGATAATAAATACCAGCATAATTACAGCTGTCATGGAGATTAGGGAGCCTACTGATGAGATGGCGTTTCATAGTGTGTAGGCGTCTGGGTAGTCCGAGTATCGTCGGGGCATACCTGCTAGGCCTAGGAAGTGCTGTGGGAAGAAGGTTAGGTTTACCCCTACGAACATTACTCCAAATTGGGTTTTGGCTCATGTGGAATGTAAAGTGTACCCGGTGAATAGGGGGAATCAGTGGGTGAATCCTGCTAGGATGGCAAATACTGCTCCTATCGAGAGTACGTAATGGAAGTGAGCTACTACATAGTAGGTGTCGTGTAAGGCAATATCCAGGGAAGAGTTTGCCAGTACGATCCCTGTAAGTCCTCCGATGGTGAATAGGAAGATGAAGCCTAGGGCTCATAGTATTGGGGGGTCTCATTTGATTGTGCCTCCGTGCAGTGTTGCTAGTCAGCTAAATACTTTAATGCCAGTTGGGATTGCGATGATCATGGTGGCGGAGGTAAAGTATGCTCGGGTGTCTACGTCCATTCCCACAGTAAACATGTGGTGTGCTCATACAATGAATCCTAGGAAGCCAATGGATAGCATGGCTCAGACTATTCCTATATAACCGAATGGTTCTTTTTTGCCCGCGTAGTAGGCTACAACGTGGGAGATGATGCCAAATCCTGGCAGAATTAAGATGTATACTTCAGGGTGGCCAAAGAATCAGAAGAGATGCTGATAAAGGACTGGGTCGCCTCCTCCTGCTGGGTCGAAGAAGGTAGTATTTAGGTTGCGATCTGTCAGCAGCATAGTGATACCTGCAGCTAAGACAGGTAATGACAGTAGGAGTAAGACGGCAGTAATTAATACGGACCATACGAATAGGGGGGTTTGGTATTGGGAGAGGGCGGGTGGTTTTATGTTAATTGCAGTGGTAATAAAATTGATTGCCCCTAGAATAGATGAAATTCCTGCTAGATGTAGGGAAAAGATTGCTAAATCAACTGACGCCCCGGCGTGGGCTAAATTGCCGGCTAGGGGAGGATACACGGTTCATCCTGTCCCTACTCCGGCTTCTACTGTGGAGGAGGCTAATAGAAGAAGGAAGGATGGGGGTAGTAGCCAGAAGCTTATATTATTTATCCGTGGGAATGCTATGTCAGGTGCTCCAATCATTAGAGGAACTAGTCAGTTTCCAAATCCTCCAATCATAATTGGCATAACTATAAAAAAGATTATTACAAAAGCATGGGCCGTGACGATTACGTTATATACTTGGTCGTCTCCCAAGAGGGCGCCTGGTTGGCCTAGTTCTGCTCGGATAAGGAGGCTTAGGGCGGTACCCACTATCCCGGCTCATGCACCGAAGATTAAATATAGGGTACCGATATCTTTGTGATTGGTTGAGAATAATCATCGGTTAATGAATGTCACAGGTAAGATGGCTGAGTGTCTAAGCGTTAGGCTGTAGTCCTTTTTACAGAGGTTTAATTCCTCTTCTTATCGGCTCTGTAGTGAAGTTCATGGTGAGTTGCAAGCTCATTGATGCGCAATAATTTTGTGCCAGAGTCTTGTAGGCAGAAGCCAGGTGGATTTGGGCATGTAGCTGTTAACTACATTGTTATGGGATCAAAGCCCATCTGTCTAGTGGGAAAGGTTCTAGTTTAATTAAAGCATCTGAGTTGCATTCAGAGGATGCAGGGTAGAGTCCTGCGGATCTTAGCAGAAACTAAGAGGGTCTAACTCTTGTTTAAGGCTTTGAAGGCCTTCGGTTTGGGTAATCCTAAGTTTCTCTTACACGATGGTGATAATTATAGGGGAAATAGGAAGGAGTGTGATGGATAGGGTTGTTAGGATGGCGATTGAGGTATTAATGGGCTTGTTGGTATGTCATCGTTTTATATGGTTTGTGGTATGAGGTGGGAGGGTAATTGTGGAAGAGTATGCTAGGCGTAGGTAGAAAAATAAGCTTAAGAGAGAGAGAAGGGAGATAATTGTTGCTGCTGGAGCTATTTCTTGTTTAGTGAGTTCTTGAATAATAAGCCATTTTGGGAGGAATCCTGTTAGGGGGGGAAGGCCTGCCAAGGAGAGTAGTGCTAGTAGTAGGACTGCGCTAAGTGCTGGTGATTTTGTCCATGAGGTTATTAGAGTGGAGAGTTTTAAGACTTGTATTGAATTTAGGGTGAGGAAGATGGTTGCAGTTATCAGGGTGTATAAGTAGAAGTTTAGCAGGGCTAGTTTTGGGCTGTATGTGATGATGATAGCCATTCAGCCTAGGTGAGAGATGGAGGAAAAGGCCAAGATTTTTCGGGTTTGCGTTTGGTTTAGGCCCATTCACCCTCCTAGGGCTGTTGATAGGATGGCTATGGTAGTTAGCAGGGTTGAGTCTAATGATTTAGAGGTCATAAATAGGAGTGTAATTGGTGGGAATTTTATAGCGGTAGATAGGAGGAGGCCTGTGATTAGTGGAGAGCCCTGTAGGACTTCTGGGAATCAGAAATGGAATGGTACAAGGCCCAGTTTAATTGCTATTGCTGAAGTTAGGATTAGTGACGAAGTAGGATGGGTTAGTTGAGTGATATCTCATTGTCCGGTATATCAAGCATTGGTTATGCTCGAGAATAAAACTAGGGCTGAAGCTGTAGCTTGTACTAGAAAATACTTGGTTGCAGCTTCGACCGCGCGGGGGTGGTGTGATTTTGAAATTAGCGGTAGGATGGCTAAAGTATTAATTTCGAGGCCGGTTCAGGCCAAAATTCAGTGGTTGCTTGAGACTGTAATAGTGGTGCCTAGGAGTAGGCTGGCGGCAAAGATTAGTTTTGCTTGGGGGTTCATTAGCAGGGGAAGGGATTAGACCATCATTTTCGGGGTATGGGCCCGATAGCTTATTTAGCTGACCCTGCTGATAGAAAATAATATAAGGGAAGTATGGAGGGTTTTGATCCCTTTGGTGCAGGTTCAACTCCTGCTTTTCTAAGTGGGCAGGAAATGAGAGGATTGGTATACCTCTATGTCCACTTTATCATAGTGACCCTTTGAGTTCAGGCACATTTCCTGGGGTTATAGATAGGGTGGAAGGCCTGCGTAGGAGATTGGTATGCTAGTGTGCCATAGGCATAGCGCTAGTGTTAGAGGGAGGAAGTTTTTTCATAATAAGTGCATGAGTTGATCATATCGGAATCGTGGGTACGAGGCGCGGATTCATAGAAATCCTGCTGACAGTAGCAGGGCTTTTGTGGCAAGAATAATGGGAAATAGTTCTTGGGGTGGGTTTAGCATGCTTGGGTTGAAGAATAGGATAGCAGTCAGTGTATTCATAAGTATAATGTTGGCATATTCTGCTAGGAAGAATAGGGCGAAAGGACCTGCTGCGTATTCTACGTTGAACCCTGAGACTAGTTCTGACTCACCTTCTGTTAAATCGAATGGAGCTCGATTTGTTTCAGCGAGTGTAGAGACATATCATATTATGGCTAGGGGTCAGCAGGAAAAAATAAGATATAGGGGCTCTTGAGCAGTTGCGAGAGTACCCAGAGTATAGTTTCCGGTCAGGAGGATTACGGATAGTAGGATGATTGCTAGGGTAACTTCGTAGGAAATTGTTTGAGCTACTGCTCGAAGTGCGCCGATTAAGGCATATTTTGAGTTGGAGGCTCATCCTGACCATAGAATAGAGTAGACTGCTAGGCTTGATATAGCCAGTAGGAATAATAGGCCTAGGTTTAGGTCTGCTAGTGAGAATGGAAGGGGAAGTGGAGTTCAAATTGAGATTGCAAGAAGGAGGGCCAGAATTGGGGTCGCAATAAATAGGATGGGGGAGGAAGTTGAGGGGCGGATGGGTTCTTTGATAAACAGTTTAACC